TTAAAAATAAGCTAAAGTAAGCTTTTGGGTTCATACCCCAAATATAAAGGAAATCCCTTTTTTTTAAAAATAAAGTGCCTGATTAAAAGGATTATTCTGATAGAATAAATAATGTAAAATTTTACCTTTATTATATTTTATAGAATTAAACTATATCTTACAATTTCAAAAATTATCGTGCATCTTACACTAAAATATAATTTATAAAATATGAGTAAATCTCATTAAGTTAATATCAATATTTCTATTTTAAATTTTATTTATAATTAACTCCAATAAAATATTTTTTTTATTTATTGTATTTTTTAGAACTTTAATTTCTATTTCTTCTAATTCATGATTAGGATGTTGAATTGGTTTAGAAATTAATTTATTAAGTTTTATCCCCCTAATATCAAACCCCAATAATCTATTAAACTCAGAAGCATCCCTAAAATATTTCTTAACACAATCTATCGCCTCAATTAATTTACTATTTACTATTTTATTAAATTTACTACTTTTAAAAAATTTTTATATTAATAATATTCTTTCTATTCTTATTAATTCATCTTTATTAATAAAAATAGGATCAATTCCATTTCATTTTTGATTTCCTAATATTATAGAAGGATTATCATGATTTAATTGTTTTATTTTAATAACATGACAAAAAATTTCCCCCATAATTTTATTGTCATATTATATAAACTTAAAATTTCTATTTTTAGTAATAATTTTTAATGTTTTAATTGGAACTATTAGTAGATTTAACCAAACATCTTTACGAAAATTATTAGCCTTTTCTTCTATTAATAATTTAGGATGAATGTTATCAGCACTATCAATCAGAGAAAATTTATGAATATTATATTTTTTATTATATTCTTTATTTATCTTTATTATATGTTTTTTATTTTATATTATTAATATTTTTTATATTAATCAATTATTTAATTTAAACTTAAATTTCTTTATTAAATTTTCTATTATAATTAATTTTTTATCTTTAGGGGGATTACCCCCCTTCCTAGGATTTTTCCCTAAATGAATAATTATTAATTATTTACTAATTAATAATTTATTTATTATTTCTTTTATTTTTACAATTTCAAGATTAATTATATTATTTATTTATATTCGAATTATTTATTCATCTTTTATATTTTATTCAATTAAATTAAAATGAAATAAAATTTTTATTAAAAATAATTTCATAATTTTTATTAATATTTCTAGATTTATTTCTTTATTAGGTATAATTATCAGAACCTTATTTTTTTTTTAAGGTTTTAAGTTAAATTAAACTAATAATCTTCAAAATTATTTATAAAGAATAACTTCTTTAAGCCTTAGTAATCTTTATACACCTTAAAATTTGCAATTTCATATCATAATTGAATATAAGACCATAATAAAAGAGAAAATTCCCGTTAATAAATTTACAATTTATCGCTTATTAGCTCAGCCATTTTATTAGCGAAAATGATTATTTTCAACAAATCATAAAGATATTGGTACTTTATATTTTATTTTTGGAATTTGAGCAGGAATAGTAGGAACCTCATTAAGTTTATTAATTCGAACTGAATTAGGAAATCCAGGATCATTAATTGGTGATGATCAAATTTATAATACTATTGTAACAGCTCATGCTTTTATTATAATTTTTTTTATAGTTATACCCATTATAATAGGAGGATTTGGAAACTGATTAGTTCCCCTTATATTGGGAGCCCCAGATATAGCTTTCCCACGAATAAATAACATAAGATTTTGATTATTACCCCCATCATTAGTATTATTAATTTCTAGAAGAATTGTAGAAAATGGAGCAGGAACAGGATGAACAGTCTACCCCCCACTATCATCTAATATTGCACATGGTGGATCATCTGTCGATTTAGCAATTTTTTCTTTACATTTAGCAGGAATTTCATCTATTTTAGGAGCAATTAATTTTATTACAACAATTATTAACATACGAGTTAATGGTATATCTTTTGATCAAATACCCCTATTTGTTTGATCTGTTGGAATTACAGCTTTATTACTAGTACTTTCACTTCCCGTATTAGCAGGTGCTATTACCATATTATTAACTGATCGAAATATTAATACTTCATTCTTTGATCCAGCTGGAGGAGGAGATCCAATTCTATATCAACATTTATTTTGATTTTTTGGACATCCAGAAGTTTATATTTTAATTTTACCGGGATTTGGAATAATTTCACATATTATTTCTCAAGAAAGAGGAAAAAAAGAAACTTTTGGGTGTTTAGGAATAATTTATGCAATAATAGCAATTGGATTATTAGGATTTATTGTCTGAGCACATCATATATTTACAGTAGGTATAGATATTGATACCCGAGCATATTTTACATCAGCAACTATAATTATTGCTGTACCAACAGGAATTAAAATTTTTAGTTGATTAGCTACTTTACACGGAACACAAATTAACTATAGCCCCTCTATATTATGAGGATTAGGATTTATTTTTCTTTTTACAGTAGGTGGATTAACTGGAGTTGTATTAGCCAACTCTTCTATTGATATCACTCTTCATGATACTTATTATGTTGTAGCTCACTTCCATTATGTATTATCCATAGGAGCAGTATTTGCTATTATAGGAGGATTTATTCATTGATATCCCCTATTTACCGGATTAATAATAAATAATTATTTATTAAAAATTCAATTTATTTCAATATTTATTGGTGTAAATTTAACATTTTTCCCTCAACATTTCCTAGGATTAGCTGGTATACCACGTCGTTATTCAGATTATCCAGATAGATTTGTATCGTGAAATATTATTTCATCATTTGGCTCATATATTTCCCTTATCTCCACAATAATAATTATTATTATTATTTGAGAATCTATAATTAATCAACGTATTATTTTATTTCCTTTAAATATGCCATCTTCAATTGAATGATATCAAAATTTACCACCTTCAGAACACTCATACAATGAATTACCAATTTTAAGTAACTTCTAATATGGCAGATTATATGTAATGGATTTAAACCCCATTTATAAAGGTTTTATCCTTTTTTTAGAAATGGCAACATGATCTAATCTAAACTATCAAAATAGAGCATCACCATTAATAGAACAAATTATTTTTTTTCATGATCACACTCTAATTATTTTAATTATAATTACAATCTTAGTTGGATACTTAATATTAAATTTATTTTTTAACTCATATATTAATCGATTTTTATTAGAAGGACAAATAATCGAATTAATTTGAACTATTCTTCCAGCTATTACTTTAATTTTTATCGCCCTCCCCTCTCTTCGACTATTATATTTATTAGATGAACTTAATAATCCTTTAATTACCTTAAAATCTATTGGACATCAATGATATTGAAGTTATGAATACTCCGACTTTAATAATGTAGAATTCGATTCTTATATAGATAATACCAGCAAAAATTTAAATAACTTTCGTCTATTAGATGTTGATAATCGAATTGTTTTACCTATAAATAATCAAATTCGTATTTTAATTACAGCAACTGATGTTATTCACTCATGAACAATCCCCTCTTTAGGAGTTAAAGTAGATGCTAATCCAGGCCGACTTAATCAAACAAGATTTTTTATTAACCGACCAGGAATTTTTTTTGGTCAATGTTCAGAAATTTGTGGAGCTAATCACAGATTTATACCAATTGTAATTGAAAGAATCTCAATTAAAAATTTTATTAATTGAATTAATAATTATTCATTAGATGACTGAAAGCAAGTACTGGTCTCTTAAACCATTTAATGGTAATTTAGCATCTACCTCTAATGAAAGAATTAGTTAATCAATAACATAAATATGTCAAATTTAAATTATTACCAAGTAATATTCTTTTATCCCACAAATAATACCAATTAACTGAATTTTTTTTTTTATTTTCTTTATTTGTATTTTCTTAATTTTTATTATTATAAACTTTTATATTTTTAACTATAAATTAATTAAAATAAATAATAAAAAAATAATAAAAATTTCCCCTAATCAAAATTGAAAATGATAAATAACTTATTTTCAATTTTTGACCCCTCTACTAATATTCTTAACCTATCTTTAAATTGAATTAGAACTTTTATTGGATTAATATTTATCCCCTATTCTTTTTGATTTATTCCTAATCGACATTTCATAATATGAAATTTCATTTCAAACAAACTTCATAATGAATTTAAAACCCTCTTAGGAAATAATAGATTCAAAGGATCAACATTTATTTTCATTTCTCTTTTTTTTTTTGTATTATTTAATAATTTTTTAGGATTATTTCCCTATATTTTTACAAGTACTAGTCATTTAAATATTTCATTAACATTATCATTAACTTTATGATTAAGATTTATAATTTACGGATGAATTAATAACACCCAACACATATTCATTCACATAATTCCCCAAGGTACCCCAACTATTTTAATACCATTTATAGTATTAATTGAAACAATTAGTAATATTATTCGACCAGGAACTTTAGCAGTTCGATTAACAGCTAATATAATTGCAGGACATTTATTATTAACTTTATTAAGTAATACTGGAACTAATATATCTAATTATTTCTTAATTATCTTAATTTTTATTCAAATTTTACTATTAATTTTAGAGTCTGCTGTAGCAGTTATTCAAGCTTATGTAATTACTATTCTTAGTACCTTATATTCTAGAGAAGTTAATTAAATTAATGTCAATAAACCATAATCACCCATATCATTTAGTAGATTATAGTCCATGACCTCTAACTGGAGCTATTGGAACTATAACTCTAGTTACAGGATTAATTAAATGATTTCATAATTTTAATATAAGTCTTCTTATACTAGGATACTTAATTGTATTATTAACTATATATCAATGATGACGAGATGTTTGTCGAGAAGGAACATATCAAGGTAAACATACTATATTAGTTTCTAATGGATTACGATGAGGAATAATTTTATTTATTGTCTCAGAAATTTTTTTTTTTATTTCATTTTTTTGAGCATTTTTTCACAGTAGTTTATCCCCAAATATTGAAATTGGAGCTATGTGACCACCAATAAGAATTATTCCGTTTAATCCATTTCAAATCCCACTTCTTAATACAATTATTTTAATTACTTCTGGAATTACTGTAACTTGAGCTCATCACGCACTTATAGAAAATAATTTTACTCAAACATCACAAAGATTATTTATTACAATTATTTTAGGAATTTACTTTACTATTTTACAAGCTTATGAATATATTGAAGCCCCATTTACCATCGCAGATAGAGTTTATGGTTCAACTTTTTTTATAGCAACAGGATTTCATGGTCTTCATGTAATTATTGGAACAATTTTCTTAGCTACATGTTTTATTCGTCATTTAAATAATCATTTTTCTAAAAATCACCATTTTGGATTTGAAGCAGCAGCATGATATTGACATTTTGTAGATGTAGTTTGATTATTCCTTTATATTTCTATTTATTGATGAGGAAATTAATTATTTATATAATATATTTAGTATATTTGACTTCCAATCAAAAAGATTAATAATTAATTAATATAAATAATCATAATTTTAATAATTTTATCATTAATAATAATATTAATTTCAAATTTACTTATAATAATTTCATTTATTATTTCTAAAAAATCATTATTAGACCGAGAAAAATGTTCACCTTTTGAATGTGGTTTTGACCCTATTTGTTTAGCTCGAATTCCATTTTCACTACACTTTTTTTTAATTACTATAATTTTTTTAATTTTTGATGTTGAAATTGCCCTTATTTTTCCCCTAATTCCAACATTTAAAATAGTTAATTTTTTAATTTGATATAAAACAAGATTTTTTTTTATTATTATATTATTAATTGGATTATATCATGAATGAAATCAAAATATATTAAATTGAATTAATTAAAATATTTAGGATTTTAGTTTAATTAAAACATTTGATTTGCACTCAAAAAATATTGAAATTACAATTTATCTTAAATAAGAAGCAATTTGCGTTTAGTTTCGACCTAAAAGAAAGAGTATAAATATTACTCCTTATTTATTAATTAATTGAAACCAAATTTAGAGGTATATCACTGTTAATGATAAAATTGAATATAGATTCCAATTAGAAATATTTATCAATTAAGCTGCTAACTTAATTTTTAGTGATTGAAATCATTAATATTTCTAATATATATATATATATATATATATATATATATATATAATATATGTAGTTTAAAATAAAACATTACATTTTCATTGTAAAAATAAAATAAATATTTTCATATATATATATTTAAAGATTTAATAATCACCCTAATATCTTCAATATTATACTCTTAAATTTTAAGCTATTTAAATTTTATAATATTAATACAAAAATAAAAATTATTATTCATAAAACAAATCTAAATAAAAAAATTTTAAAATTATTTAATTGATAAATATAAAAAATTATAGAATAATTTTTTATAATATTATAAATACCTTGTCTTTTATAAATTTCTCCTCAACCTATGTCAACATTCTTTAATAATTTTTGCCCTAAACTTAAAAAACTATAATTTATCATATAAGTCGATAAACCAGGCAAAAATCATATAACAGTTAAAAATATTCTTAAATTATAAGTAATTATAAATTTATTCACAGAATAAATTCTTATATTTCTAATAATAAACCCTATTAAAACCCCAATTAATCTTACATAAATTACTATCATTTTTATATTAAAAGAAATATAAATTATATAAGGATAAGAAAAAATTAATCAACTTAAAAATCTTCCTGAAACCAATCTTATAAAAAGTAATAAAAATATTCCCCTTAATATAATAAAATCTTCATCATATAAATTATAAACAGATAATAAATTAAAATCATTAACTATTAAATATATTAATAAACGTAAAGTATAAAATATAGTTAAACCTGTAGAAATATAATATAAATAATAAACAAATAAATTTAAATTTCTTATTCTTATCAACTCCAATACTATATCCTTTGAATAAAAACCCGCTAAAAAAGGAATACCACACAAAGCCAAATTAGAAATATTTATACATAAAGAAGTCAATGGAATATATAATCTTACACCCCCCATTATACGAATATCTTGATTATCTCTCATTATATGAATAATAACACCAGCACATATAAATAATAAAGCCTTAAATATAGCATGAGTTAATAAATGAAAAAAAGCTAAATCACCATAACCTATTCTTAAAATTCTTATTATTAAACCCAATTGTCTTAGTGTAGAAAGAGCAATAATTTTTTTTAAATCAAACTCATAATTAGCACAAATCCCAGCTATAAATATAGTTAACCCAGACATTAATAATAAAATTTTAAAAAAAAATATATCTACCAATAAACTATTAAAACGAATTAATAAATAAACACCAGCAGTAACTAAAGTTGAAGAGTGAACTAAAGCAGAAACAGGAGTAGGAGCAGCTATAGCAGCTGGTAATCAAGATCTAAAAGGAATTTGAGCTCTTTTTGTTATAGCCGCTAAAATTACTAAAATACCAATAATATTTATAGAATAATCATTTATTATAAAATCTAAATAAAAAATATAATTTCAACTACCATAATTTATTATTCAAGAAATTAACATCAAAATTATTACATCACCAATTCGATTAGATAAAGCAGTTAATATACCAGCATTATAAGATTTAATATTTTGATAATAAATAATTAAACAATAAGAGACTAAACCTAAACCATCTCAACCTAAAAAAATTCTAATTATATTTGGACTAATAATTAATAAAATTATAGAAAAAACAAACAATAATACCAAGATAATAAACCGATTTAAATTCAAATCAGAACTTATATATCTTTTTCTATAAAAAATAACAGAAGAAGAAATTAAAGAAACAAATATTATAAATAATAAAGATATTCAATCTAATAAAATAGATATAACAATACTTATAGAATTAAAAGAAATAATTTCTCACTCTAATATTATTACTATATTTTTTATAATAAAATTAATTATTATAAAAAAATTAATTAATATAAAAAAAAATAAAAAAAAAAATCTGATAAAACATAAAGAATATTTATTAATAACTTAAAATGATATAATCATATATTTGACACCACAAATCAATATTTTTTTTAAATTATTTAAGTAAAATCAAATTATTCTATAATCAATCTTTAAAACTAAAATATTTAAAGGTAATCAATGTAAGCTTAATATTAAATATTCTCGAGATACCCCTCTATAAAATCTATAAACCCCTAAATTATATTTTCCATGTTGAGTATATGAATATAAATATAAGCTATAACCAGCTCTAAAAAAAGAAATCCCCATTAACATAATCATTCTTAACCAAGATCATCTTACCAATCTATTAATTAATCTAATTTCCCCCATTAAATTTAATGAGGGTGGCGCAGCTATATTTGAAGATATAAATAAAAATCATCACATTCTTATAGAAGGTATAAAATTTATTATTCCCCTATTTAAAAATAATCTTCGTCTTCCTAAACGCTCATATCTAATATTTGATAAACAAAATATACCCGAAGAACATAATCCATGACCAATCATTAAAATATAAGCCCCTATAAAACCCCAATAATTTATTGTTATAATACCACCAATTACTATTCTTATATGAGCAACGGAAGAATAAGCAATTAAAGATTTTATATCAACTTGACAAAAACATTTTAATCTAATATATAAACCCCCAACTAATCTAATTACAACCCACAAAAATCCTATTTTTAAATTAATTTTTTGTAAAATAATTAAAACTCGCAATAATCCATAACCCCCCAACTTTAACATAATAGCAGCTAAAATTATAGAACCAGAAACAGGAGCTTCAACATGAGCTTTGGGTAATCATAAATGAGTAAAATATATAGGTATTTTAACTAAAAAAGCCATTACTATTCTTAAATATAATAACAATAAATCATAATTAAAAAATTTTATAAAATATATAATTATTCTACCCATTTTTTCATAAATAAAAAAAATCCCTAATAATAATGGTAAAGAAACAAAAAGAGTATAAAATAATAAATATATACCCGCCTGAATTCGTTCTGGTTGATAGCCTCACCCAATAATTAATATTAAAGTAGGAATTAATCTCCCCTCAAAAAATAAATAAAATATAAATAAATTTAACACTCTAAAAGTTAAATACAACAGTAATAATAATAAAACAATATTTAATAAAAAAAAATTATCATAAAACTTTCTTTTATATAAACCCTCTCTTGCTATAATTATTAAACTTCTAATTCAAATTCTTAATAAAATTAACCCATAAGAAATTAAATCACAACCTATTATATATCTTAAACAAGAAAAATTTATTACATTTAAAGTTAAATTTATAAATATTATTATTAATATTATTATTATTAACTGAACCAACCAAAATATATTTTTTTTAAAACATAAAGGAGTTATAAATAAAATTATTAATAAAAACTTTATCATTTAAATTAAATTATAACTTTGAAAATAATCATTCCCATGAGTTCGAATTATAGAAACTAAAATAGAAAGTCCTAAAGCCCCCTCACAAACTGAAAAAACTAAAAAAACCATTAACATATATAAATTATATTCTAATATTATTAAATATATTATTAAAAAAAAAAAAATTCTTAAAACTATAAACTCTAATCTTAACAAAACAATTAATAAATGCTTATATTTAGAAACAAAAATCATATTCCCAAATAAAAATATTAAAAAAATAACTAATCATATATTTATTATCATTTGTTTTTATAGTTTAACAAAAACATTGGTCTTGTAAACCAAAAATAAGAAATTCTTTAAAAACTTCAAAGAAAAAGAATATCTTTATCAATAATCTCCAAAATTATTATTTTTTTTAAACTATTCTTTGATATTATTAAAATATTTTTATCGCTTTCACTAATTTCAACATCAATTTTTATATTTTTTTTAAATCACCCATTTTCTATAGGATTAATAATTTTAATTCAAACTCTTTTTATATGTGTACTATCCAGAATATTAATTAACACTTATTGATTTTCTTATATTTTATTTTTAATTTTTTTAGGAGGTTTATTAGTTTTATTTATTTATGTTTCAAGTATTGCATCTAATGAATTATTTAAAATTTCACCATTTAATAAAAGATTTTTTTTTATTTTATTTATATTATTATCTATTAGATTTTTTTTTAAAAATAATTTATTTTGAATAAATTTTTCATTTAACGATGAAATAAATAATTTTTTTAATTTATTTTTATTTTTTAATAATGAATTTAATTTTAATCTATCTAAATTATATAACGAACAAACTTATATATTAACTTTAATAATAATTATTTATTTATTTATTGCACTTATTGCAGTAGTAAAAATCACTAATATTTTTTTTGGGCCATTACGATCTTGTGTTTAATCCCAAAAATAAAATAAATGATAAATATATTTAAACCTATTCGAAAAATTCACCCAATTATTAAAATTATAAATAATTCTCTTATTGATTTACCCTCCCCAATTAATATCTCATCTTGATGAAATTTTGGATCACTTTTAGCTTTATGTTTAATAATTCAAATCATTACTGGATTATTTTTAACTATATATTATACAGCTAATATTGAAATAGCTTTTTATAGAGTAAATTATATTTGTCGAAATGTTAACTACGGTTGATTAATTCGAACATTACATGCTAATGGAGCATCATTTTTTTTTATTTGTATTTATTTACACATTGGACGAGGAATTTATTATGAATCCTTTAATTTAATATATACTTGAATAGTAGGAGTTATTATTTTATTTTTATTAATAGCTACAGCATTTATAGGATATGTTTTACCTTGAGGACAAATATCATTCTGAGGAGCAACAGTTATTACTAATCTTTTATCAGCTATCCCTTATTTAGGAACAATACTAGTAAATTGAATTTGAGGGGGATTTGCAGTAGATAATGCAACCCTAACTCGATTTTATACATTCCACTTTTTACTCCCATTTATTGTTATAATAATAACAATAATTCATTTATTATTTCTCCACCAAACAGGATCCAATAATCCACTAGGAATTAATAGAAATTTAGATAAAATCCCATTCCATCCATTTTTTACTTTTAAGGACTTAATCGGATTTATTATTTTAACATTACTATTAATTTTACTTTCATTAATCAATCCTTACTTATTAGGAGATCCAGATAATTTTATTCCAGCTAATCCTCTTGTTACACCAATTCATATTCAACCTGAATGATATTTTTTATTTGCATATGCAATTTTACGATCTATCCCAAATAAATTAGGAGGAGTTATTGCCTTAGTTATATCAATTTTAATTTTAATTATTTTACCATTTACCTTTAATAAAAAAATCCAAGGAATTCAATTTTATCCACTAAATCAAATCTTATTTTGATCTTTAGTAACAATTATTATTTTACTAACTTGAATCGGAGCACGATCAGTCGAAGCCCCTTATATTATTACAGGACAAATCTTAACAGTATTATACTTTATATATTTTATTATTAACCCTATATTAAATAAAATATGAGATAATTTAATCTTTAATTAATTAATGAGCTTGTTTTAAGCATTTGTTTTGAAAACATAAGAAAGAATAAATATTCTATTAATTTATACTAAAATTATTTAATAACTTAAAAATATTTTTAAGCCTAAAAAAAACAATAAAAAATTTAAAGAAACAGGTAAATATCTTTTTCAACATAAATATATTAATTTATCATAACGATAACGAGGTAGTGTCCCACGAACTCAAATAAAAAAAAAAGATAAAAAAACTAATTTTAAATAAAAAAATAACGTTAAATTATACCCCCCTAAATATATAATAACAAATAATAAACTTATAAATAAGATTCTAGAATATTCAGATAAAAAAATTAAAGCAAACCCCCCTCTTCTATATTCAACATTAAACCCAGAAACTAATTCTCTCTCCCCCTCAGCAAAATCAAAAGGAGTACGATTAGTTTCAGCTATTAAAGAAGATAAAAAACACAATCTTAAAGGTATTATTAAAAAAATAAATCATATAATAATTTGATAGTTAAAAAATTTCATTAAATTAAAATCTATAATCAAAATAATTCTAGATATCATAATTAAAGATATTCTTACTTCATAAGAAATAGTTTGAGCTACTGCCCGTAAACCCCCTAATAACGAATAATTAGAATTAGATGATCAACCAGCAATTATTAAAGCATAAACACCAATTCTTGTACAACATAAAAAAAAAAGAATTCCTAAATTAAATATAATTATATTAAACATATAAGGAATTAATATTCAAATTATTAAAGATAAAATAAATCTTATAATAGGAGAAAAATAATAAACTAAATAATTTGAATAATTTAAATAAACCTGTTCTTTAGAAAATAATTTAATTGCATCACAAAATGGTTGTAATAACCCTATATAACCTATTTTATTTGGACCTTTACGAATTTGAACATACCCTAAAACTTTCCGCTCTAATAAAGTTAAAAAAGCAACCCCAATTAAAACACCAATAATTAAAATTAATATACCAATAATAATATTTAACAAATCTAATCATATCATATACTACTTATATATTATATAATATATATTTATGACTTCTAAAACCATTACAATTTTCTGCCAAAATAGTTTTAATTACTATTATTAATATTCAAATTAAATAAAATTATTTTAAATATTTGATCCTTTCGTACTAAAATATTTTATTTTATTAAAGATAGAAACCAACCTGGCTTACACCGGTTTGAACTCAGATCATGTAAGATTTTAATGATCGAACAGATCAAAATTTTAAACTTTTGCATTTAAATTTTATCTTAATCCAACATCGAGGTCGCAAACTTTTTTTTTTATTCGTACTAAAAAAAAATATTACGCTGTTATCCCTAAGGTAATTTTTTCTTATAATCATTAAAAATGGATCAATCAAACCACTTATTTATGTAAATTTTTTAAAAAAAGTTTATTAAATTTTTCTATCACCCCAATAAAATATTTTATTTAATTAATATAACTTTAATTATATATTTTAAATTAAAAAAATAAAATATAAAACTCTATAGGGTCTTCTCGTCTTTTAATTTTATTTTAGCTTTTTAACTAAAAAATTAACTTCTAATAATAAATTAGAGACAGTTTATATTTCATCAAATCTTTCATACAAGTCTTCAATTAAAAGACTAATGATTATGCTACCTTTGTACAGTCAATATACTGCAGCCCTTTAATATAAATATCAGTGGGCAGATTAGACTTTAAATTATTATCAAAAAGACATGTTTTTGATAAACAAGTGAATATAAATTTTTGCCGAATTCCTTTAAATTAACTACCAATAAATTTTTATTTAATTTAAAAATTATACTAATTTTATCATTATTACTAATTTTTTTTTTATTAAAAATTATTTCTTTATAAAAATTTAAATTTTTATTTAAATTTTAATTAATAATTAAAATTTTTTATAATAAATTATAATTTTTAAACAATATAAATATTAAAAATTTTAATTTTAATTTAATTTTATTATAAAATTTTAATTTAAAGCTTATCCCCTAAAATATTAAATTTTAAATTTTTATAATTAATTAATTAATTATAAAACAATTTAAATTTAAAATTAAATTTTTTTCTAAAAAAACTAGATATATTTAAAAACGATTAACATCTCATTTCTAATTAATTATTAAAAATAATTATTCAACATTAACTTTTTTAATTAATTAACTCTTTTAAATTCGAGATTTATTTAAATAAATTTCTATTATTTAATAAACTCTGATACACAAGATACAACAAATTAAATTTACTTTTTCATTAATTATTTTTCATATATTTTTTAATTCCTTTACAGTAATATTTTACTATAAAAATAATAATTTTTTCTATTAAAAATACTCAAACCCCCATTATTTCATTTTAATATTAAAATTTTTTTTATTATATAATCCATATTTATTAATTTTACCCCTCAAATTAATTAATTTTTAATTTCTTTTCAATGTAAATGAAATACTTATTACAAGCTCTAATTTGTTCTTTCTAGAAACACTTTCCAGTACCTCTACTTTGTTACGACTTATTTCAACTTTTAAATGAAAGTGACGGGCAATATGTACATATTTTAATTTATAATCATTTTAATAAATTAATTAAAATTACATTTAAATCCACCTTCAAATTTATTTTACAATAAATTATTCATTTAAATATTTTTAATGTAATCCATCATATTCTTAATTATATTCTGCATCTTGATCTGATTTAACTTAAAATTTTAAATTTTAAATATTATTTTTACTAAAAAATATTTTTTTAACAATGATATACAAAATTATAAATTAAGTAAATTTATTCGTGGATTATCAATTATTAGACAGATTCCTCTAAATGAACTAAAATACCGCCATATTATTTAAGTTTCAATAAATTATTATATACTATTTTAGCATTATAAATTAAATTTTTAATAATAGGGTATCTAATCCTAGTTTATATTAAAATTTATTAAATCATAATTTAATTATAAAATTTAATTAAATTAAAATTTCACTTAATAATTTAATATTTATTTTAATAATTATTTTATTTATTATAAACTGAAATAATTTAATTTAACTTTTGTTTAACCGCAACTGCTGGCACAAAATTAGTTATTAATTTTTATATTACTAAATCTTAATTTCTTAAATTTTTAATATTAATTACTATAAATAAATTAAATTAATTATTATTTAAATAATTAAAATTATATACTAAAATTTATATGTAAAATAAATTTATAATAAATTATCAAAAACATAATTATTTTATTATATATCACCAATTATTACATAGATTTTTTTTTTTTTTTTTTTATATTATATATTTAATATAAATTAATAAATTTTTATTATTTCTCTTATTTTTTTTTTTATAATATTCATATTAAAAATTAATATTAATATAATCATAATAAAATTCATTTAAATAATAATTTATTAATAAGTTTATAATTTATTAAATATAAATTAATTAATTATATTATTATAATATATTAAATTTATATATATATATAATTATATTTATATAAATATATATATATATATATATATATATTAACCGTTTGTAATAAATTTTATATTAAATATAATTTA